AGAATGGTTGGGACAAACAAACATCCATCTCGTTCGTATTTTGGATATCCGTATAACCATCGAAGACTGTTGAAGTGCCTAATTCCTGGAAATTAAGCGACGTTGAGGACAAAGAAATTGTTGGAGTTACCATTTTTTTATCCAGTACCAATATACTTGATGTTAAGAAAAGACCTTTTACAGGAAGGTTGGCTAGAGATTTCGTGTAAAAACACTAGCCCTGCTCAGTTTATAATGAGAATATTGCAATCTTTTTTGATTCTATGTATTTTTATCATTATGCACATAAAGGAGGAGCCGTATGAGATGAAAATCTCACGTACGGTTCTGGAGCGGAGATTCTTCGAACTGAATGACGACCGTAACGGATGTCGGCTCAATCCGAAGGAAATTATGCAGAAGCTTTAGAGAATTATTATGAAGCTATGCGACTAGAAATTGATCCCTATGATCGAAGTTATATACTTTATAACATAGGCCTTATCCACACAAGTAACGGAGAACATACGAAAGCTTTGGAATATTATTTTCGGGCACTAGAACGAAACCCGTTCTTACCACAAGCTTTTAATAATATGGCCGTGATCTGTCATTACGTGCGACTATCTCCACTATAGAAAGAAAAAAAAAAAGAAAGAGAAAATCCGCTAAGAAATACTATAACTAGAAAAAGGCTTTCTACATATATATTGTTCAAAACAACGATTTTTATCAGCTGTAGTAAAGAAAGAAACTTCATAGAAGTCGAAATATGAAGAAATAGATATGCCTAGATACTTTTTTCTATGGATAAAGGATCTTAATTGATAGAGGAAGCGCCGTAAAGATCAATTAGAGAGGTTTTGGGCCGATACAATAAGAACTGCTTACTTAATATTATGATATAAAAGTATTATGATATACAAAGTTAGGAATCCACTTATGTAATAGAGTTGATCCCCTAAAATTTTGAGCAGCGGTGTAGTATCAGATCCCAAAGATAGTAAGTCTTTTCTTTCTTATGAAGAAAAAAAAAGTCTTTTTCAAAGATTCTATAGATTTCTATATCATATATGGAAAGTATATAATATATGAAACCGAGATAGTTACCTTTCAGAAAATTCGAATTCGAATGAGAGTGGAAATGCTGATGCTTTATTCTTCGGAAGGTAGGAGAAAAGATAAAACTAGAAAACGGATTCCATTTTGTATTAATCAAAATTCAAGTTTGAAACTCATGGAATTTAACACCCCTTTTCTTTTGGTTAACTCGCAAAAAAATGGAATAGATCGAATCTATTCTATAAGAAATCTCATTCAATTAGATATGGTCTATGGTCCATTAAAAAAAAATGGGACACCAAAAGAATTGACTGGTGAGCCGTATGAGGCAGGAAACTCTCAAGTACGGTTCTAAGGGAAGGAGTTTACTCACCTATTCCGACCGCGGAGAACAGGCCATTCGACAGGGAGATTCTGAAATTGCGGAGGCTTGGTTCGATCAAGCCGCTAAGTATTGGAAACAAGCTATAGCCCTTACGCCTGGTAATTATATTGAAGCGCAGAATTGGTTGAAGATCACAGGGCGTTTCGAATAAGAACATTCTGTTTATTTTATTCGATTTTTTATTTTTTATTGTAATATTCTATTTTGTTTTTGGAATATTATTAGTATTATTCGATTTAGAATTTTTTTTATTTCTATTTTGATTTTATATTTGTTATAATTAATTGTTTGTTGTCCCTATCCCATAGAAAACGGATCATTTCTCTAGGAACAACCAATCAAAGAATTTCATTATATCCCTTCTAAGATCGTTCTATTTCGTTTGGTATTTCGTCGGTATAAACGATACGGGGATACAGTAGAGAATTCTATTTTTTTTTCTGCTATTCAAACTAATAAAAGAGACCCTCGAATGACTAAATTAAAAAATTAAAATATAAATACCGGTATGTCTCCTAGTAATGCTAACGACTGCTCACGTGGTTTGAAATAGAGTACATATTCATATCTTCTGACATAAAATGAAAGTCGTTCCATCTAGGAACTTCTAATTGAGATATGAATACACTAGTTTGCACAAAAAAATTGTTTCACTTCAATTGAAAGTCCAGAAAAGGTTTTATTATATTAAAAGGGTCCGTTGAGCGCCTAACTGCTATGTCATAATAGATCCGAACACTTGCCCCGGATTGACTTCCAGATCATAATTGTTCTAGTGAATAACTAAAGAAAATAGATAGGTGGGAGATCGAAGAGAAAGAAACTAAATAGAAACATCTCTCATAAGTTCACTAATTCTTTTTGATGTTGGCGGGTCTCTTTGTATGTGTTGTCCGGAAAGAGGAGGACTCAATGATTATTCGTTCGCCGGAACCAGAAGTAAAAATTTTGGTAGATAGGGATCCCATAAAAACTTCTTTCGAGGAATGGGCCAAACCCGGTCATTTTTCAAGAACAGTAGCTAAAGGACCTGATACTACTACTTGGATCTGGAACCTACATGCTGATGCTCAT